GTCCAATAGGATTTGAACCTATACCAAAGGTTTAGAAGACCTCTGTCCTATCCATTAGACAATGGACGCCGTTCATTCCGGTTTTTTCGTATTTTTCTTGAGTTGAAAACAAAAAAATCGGATTATATGTGAGAGAATTTTTGGAATTGTATATTCAACGATTCACTAATCATAATCAAATATCAAGTCATAATGTATTATCTATATTCTAGAATAGAATTCTAATAGAATATTTAGAAAAAAAAGAAAAAGCGGGTAGCGGGAATCGAACCCGCATCGTTAGCTTGGAAGGCTAGGGGTTATAGTCGACGTCGATTCAGTTCTTTGAACGTCTCTAATTCAAAACCGAACATGAAACTTTGGTTTCATTCGGCTCCTTTATGGAAAGTGAGTAAATTCTTAGATCTAAGAGGTGAACAAAACGAACAAAATTATCCCCATAACACCTACGTCAGCTTTTTATTTGAATACAGACAAAACGAATCGCTTTCTAGATGATCCTTCTAGGAGAAGGTGATTCTGACAACCTTTCTAGTTACTTCGTTCTCTATTTCTATTTCATAGGATCCTAAGGAAAAAGATTTTGTTTCCACCGAGCTAAAACAATACGCCGATGTCTCTAGTAAACCAAAGTCATCGCTGAATAGCTATTTTGCTCCAATTTTTATTTTTTTAGAAAAAAATGGAGGATTTAGTTACGATTAGAAGTTTCTTTTTATCTTTAGCCATGGATCCTTTACTCATACTTATTCAATTGGAAGTCTTGGTCCAATTCAAAAATTCTGTTTCGCAATTTCATAATCCAATTTTTCAATTTATTAAGTGACTCATGGATACAAATCACGAGAATTCGTATTTTTTCTCGAATTTCTCATTGAGAGGTAAAGGATTGAATCCTTTTAAGAAATAAAGTTTTTGATCGGAATATGAATAAAACCGAAAGACCCTTTAACTCTAATAAGGGTTAATAGAACGAATCGCACTTTTACCACTAAACTATACCCGCTACAATATGATTATTGTATACAAATGGACCTTTTGTCGAGCATGTTAATTGAGTATGATCAAGCATAGGATTATCAAAGAATCGTCAAAAGGAGCGTGCTGAACTTTTTCACGAGTAGATCCAAATTTAATGAGATTCGGAAAAGAGGCTCCAAAAAATTATTTAATTGAAATTATTAAATAACTAAAGTTTTCGCTGAAGAAGTTAGATACGGATCAAAAAAAACATTAAAATCATAACACAAAAAAAGTTTTGTAGAAGAATCAATAGTTTTTTTTTAGTTCGGGTAAAATCTAACAAGAAAATAATTTAAATAGTATTTTTTCTTTTTGTTGTTGCTTGAATATTTTATATTGAATTGAATATAATAATAAAAAGTCTTTTTTGTTTTCAAAAAAAAATAAATCATTATTTCTCTATAATTTGTTGGAACAAAAAAAAAGAGCCCGGCTAGGTACTAACCATGCCGGGTCGTGAGAATAAGAAGGGCCTTTCGAACAAAATCAACACAAAGAGGTCTTGCTTCTTTTTTTTGTTCGAGTGTTGGCGCGTTCGAGTCCATCTTTTAGATAAAGGAAATTCCTGATTTGTGGATCTCTATATAGAAATAATAGAATAGAGAAAGAAACGAGAGAAAGAAAAACTCTTTAGATTATGTGTAATGTAGTAATTCTCTTTTTGATTTGGGAGAGATGGCTGAGTGGACTAAAGCGTCGGATTGCTAATCCGTTGTACGAGTTATTCGTACCGAGGGTTCGAATCCCTCTCTTTCCGTTTCCGTTGGTTACTTTATTTATTTATTTTTTATTTATATTCTATTTTATTATTTTTATTTCTTTTTTTTTTCAATTTTTGAAAATCTTAGTGAAACGTGTGAATAGAGAAAATACTAAGAAAATTTGAAAATTAATCAAGAAACCTTTTGTATTTTATTCTTCACGTCCAGGATTACGCCCCGGATCATTAGATAGGAATCCAAAGATAAAGAGAGAAACAAAAAATATCACTACGGTATAAACGAAGAGTTTCAGAGTAAGCATTACACAATCTCCAAGATGATTTTTTAGAAAAAAAGAGAATAGATCTTCCATTTTTTTACCACATATCCTATTTTGATACCAAGAAATGAGGTTTTTTCAAGAAATGTATTGTCACAAATTCATTTGTTTTTCATTAACAAAAATGAAATTTGCGCTTATATCCAAATTTAGATATTGTGGTAGACCCTAATAGGGTTAGGGTCTTTGACTGGATGACTGGAAAAGGCTCAAAAACGAGGAAATGGGGGTAAGCCTGATTTATGCCGACTATTCACGAATTTCAATGTATGAATCGAGGGTTCATACTCTAAAACTTATCTGATTTTGTTTTTGTCAATTGTTATCATTTTTTCTCGAGGAAATCATGTATTTTCTAGGATATTATTATTCAGGATCTTATCGAAAACTTACAGCAGCCTGCCAAACAAAAGCTAAGAGAAAAAAAAGCAGAGGTATGACTGGCATAACATCTACGATTGGATTCAAAAAAGCATAGGCTTCGGGCAATTTGCCGAAGAAAAAACTACTCGAATAAAGGGGCGAATTAATACAGATCAAACTAACGATATTAAGCATAACAGACATTTTGTTCTTGGAGATAATTGCATTTTGGTTGCATTTTTGATATAAGGAAAAAGAAAGAAAGTAAATAAGGTAGACAAAAAATCCTTCTTTTTCTTTGAATACATACAACCAAAAATCCTCCAATTCTCAAAGGAGAATAGAAGAAACGATACTTTCATACAATATCTTAATTGAATTCTATGTAATGATCAATAAATTCAGTTGAATTCTGTATCTATATGTATCAAAATTCGAATACCGGTCTATTCTATTATTCTATAGATATAGAAGATCTATATTCTATAGATATGGAATCTTTCTAGATATTTATTTGGGCTGGAGTTGACAAACAACCAATAACAATATTATTGTTTCTTAGTGTCAATTAGCAATTGAAATGGGGCGTGGCCAAGTGGTAAGGCAACGGGTTTTGGTCCCGCCATTCGGAGGTTCGAATCCTTCCGTCCCAGCACGGATCCATTTCTCCATTATTCCCATATAAACCCTATCATAATATAACATAATCTAAAAAGGAAGTGGGGGGGGTGGATAGCAGTTAATCTATATTACTTTAAACATCTGTGTCTGTTCGAATTTCATTAACAAATGATCAAGTCCCATATTCTATAGTATAGTAGATATAAAACATCTATAACAAACAACAAATAGTGACAACAGTTCCGTCTATCTGATAGATAGGAGAAATCTTACCTATTTTTTGTTCGATTTTGATTTTCGTAATCTGATTAAAAGAATCAAAATGCAAATATTAACTTACATTATTTTTTTATACATCTCATGAAAAAAAAAGGATTTTTTTCTTCTTATCTTATTTCTTTCTTCGTTTCTTTGATCTATTTCAAATCTTTATTTGAAATTAGTGATGAGTCACTTCAAAAAGAAAGACCGATCCGCCTATAAAGATCAAAGGCGGTGCTTATTGTCCAATTTTCTTCAAACCCAACCCAATCAAACTAAAAAAAATTCAAAAATGATGTTTAATTTAATTTTAATATAGTTAATTTCATTTAGAAATATAGAAATATTTTTTTTAATAAAAAAATATTTTTAATGATTCCCTATACGTGGAATCTTTGAAAAAGTAGGAAATCGTTTAATTTATCTTATTAAGTCACTTGAAGATGCAGATTCCAAAACTTATTCGTTTCTATATTATTTCCATATATATATCTATATATTATAGATTTATTTTTTCTTTCTATTATCTATTTTATATATATTCTATTAGTCTGTTAAATATGTTAAAAATGTTGTCTTGCTAGGATTTTTTCAGAAAAATATTGTTTCATGTATTATATATTCATATATAGAAGAAAAAGTGTAGATTGCGATGTCTATGGACAGCTGAACCGATGACTATTCATGATTCCGTAATTGAATCAATTCCATACCGGTTCCAAATTAGAGGAATGTTATGGTAAAACTTCGTTTGAAACGATGTGGTAGAAAGCAACGTGCGACTTGAAGGACACAACCCGTTGTGGATTTTTACATCCACCATTTTCGATTTGTCTAGAAAAGAAATGAGGTGCTCTTGGCTCGACATTGTTTGTTCTGTTACACTTGAACCCTTCGTTTTTTGTCGGGTTGTAAATAGTTCATGATGGAGCTCGAACCGAAAGTATTAATTCATTTCTCAGGGGCAAGGATCTAGGGTTAATGCCAATCAACTGGAACAACTTCGTAAATATATGGACAATCGAAAGGATCCAATTCGAGCAAGTTTCCAATTCAAAAGCAAAACTTGTTGAAATTGATCCAAATTTTGCGATTCAACGTGTATCATACTAGAATCAACCGTCCATAGGATTCTTTGATAGAAAGAAATAAATATAAATTTAAAGGGTATGTTGCTGCCACTTTGAAAAGATTAAGAAACACCGAAGTAATGTCTAAACCCAATGATTCAAAATAGGAATAAAGGGTTTAAAAACAAGGAAACACCCTTTTAGTTGTTAATTCTTTCGATAGTCTCAATAACTGGATTCGACTAAAGAATCCAAATAGAATTTGAAATAGTTTAACCGGTATAAACGAAAGGGAGTAAAGACTACTCAATAAATGAAATTCACTAAAGATTTTTCTTTGAGCTATTTGAGAGTTATCCGACTTGAGTTATGAGTACGAGCGGTTTCTTTTTCATTTTTCAGGAAGAAAAAAGACTGGAATCGTAGTCTAATTGATTTTATAGGCCCGTTTGTTATTTAATTTATTCGAATTGGATACATAGACAAAACTTCGAATTAAGTCATTTTTTCTCGAGCCGTACGAGGCGAAAACTTCCTATACGGTTCCAGGGGGGGTATTGTTCATCTATATCTATCCCAATGAGCCGTCTATCGAATCGTTGCAATTGATGTTCGATCCCG